TATTGTTTATTTTATCGTTGGATCCATAATTAAAATTAAATTAATCCTATGGATTCTTGGTATTATTGGGGATTATTATTATTGGTGGATCATTTTATATTGCGTAGCTTCAGACCATAGATCAAGCCAGGGAAGGGCTACTTCTACCCCTCCTGTATATTGTCTTTTTCGTTCCATGTTGCAATACAAATGTATTATTTAATTATATGAGATTGTATGAAAATGAATTCTTTAGTTATAGGAATAAAAAAAGAACGATTTATCCTTGATAATTTGTCCATGACGTGAGAGAACCCTGTCTTTATAGTTATAATTGAGGAAAAGACTATATACATAATAAAAAAATGATTATTCATCGAATGACTATTCATCTATTGTATTCTCGTCAAATAGGGGGTGATAAGACTCTATGGAAAAATGGTGGTTCAATTCGATGTTGTTTAACAAAAAGTTAGAACATAGATGTGGGCTAAGTAAATCAATGGATAATTCTGATGTTATTGGAAATACCAGTGGAAGTGAAGAACCCATTATAAATGATAAGGGGAAAAACACTCCTAGTTGGAGTAATAGTGACAATTATGCTTTCAGTAATGTTGATTATTTATTTGATATCGGGAATATTTGGAGTTTGGTCTCTGATGACACCTTTTTAGTTAGAGATAGTAATGGTGACAATTATTCTGTCTATTTTGATATTGAAAATCAGATTTTTGAGATTGACAATGATAGTTCTTTTATGTTTATGAGTGAACTAGAAAGTTTTTTTTCTAGTTATTTGAATAGTGGGTCCAAGAACTACTATTATCATTACATGTATGATACTCAATCTAGTTGGAATAATCACATTAATAGTTGCATTAATAGTTATATTCATTTTGAAGTTAGTATTAATAGTTCTATTTCAGGTTATACCGATTATTACAGTAACAGTTATAATTATAATTATAGTTTCATTTATACTGAAAGTAGTGAAAGTGGGAATTCGAGTATAAAAACTAGTAATAATGACAGCGATCTCAATATAAGAGAAGAGTCTAATGATTTCGATATGAATCAAAGATACAAACATTTATGGGTTCAATGCGAAAATTGTTATGGATTAAATTATAAAAAATTTTTTAAGTCAAAAATGAATATTTGTGAACAGTGTGGATATCATTTGAAAATGAGTAGTTCAGATAGAATCGAACTTTTGATTGATTCGGGCACTTGGGATCCTATGGATGAAGAAATGGTCTCTATGGACCCTATTGAATTTCATTCAGAGGAAGAACCTTATAAAGATCGTATTGATTCTTATCAAAGAAAAACAGGTTTAACTGAAGCTGTTCAAACAGGCATAGGTCAACTAAATGGTATTCCAATAGCAGTTGGGGTTATGGATTTTCAGTTTATGGGAGGTAGTATGGGATCCGTAGTCGGCGAGAAAATCACCCGTTTGATCGAGTATGCTACTAATCGATCTTTACCTGTCATTATTGTGTGTGCTTCTGGGGGAGCACGCATGCAAGAAGGAAGTTTGAGCTTGATGCAAATGGCTAAAATATCTTCTGCTTTATATGATTATCAATCAAATAAAAAGTTATTCTATATATCAATCCTTACATCTCCTACAACTGGTGGAGTAACAGCCAGTTTTGGTATGTTGGGAGATGTCATTATTGCTGAACCAAATGCCTACATTGCATTTGCGGGTAAAAGAGTAATTGAACAAACATTGAATAAAACAGTACCCGATGGTTCACAAGCGGCTGAGTATTCATTCCATAAGGGCTTATTCGACCCAATCGTACCACGTAATCCTTTAAGGGGTGTTCTGAGTGAGTTATTTCAGCTCCACGGTTTCTTTCCTCTGAATAAAAATTCAATATATTAAAGTATAGCACTCGATTCAATTCAATTATTTGTAGCGAACGAGTATTTAGTTCATCGTAAAAAAAAACTTAAGTTTAAGTTAAGAAGAGTGGTGTTTTCTTTGGTGACATAAGTTCCACTTGTAGTAAGAGCCGGAAGTTTCGAATAATTATTATTTTTTCCTCCGGATCGATTATTCTATATTTTTATCTTATCCCTATTCCTGATTACTAATCATGAATCCTTTATAAATCAATAGGATAAAAAAGATAAAAGAGTAAGTTTCTCCTTCCGAGGAATTGGGGGAAGGGAAGACATTAATAAAAAAAGAATTTTATTTGGTCTTCTTAACGTATTAATTTCATTTTAATAGAGACAATAATATAAATATATCTTAATTATCTTATTAATAATATATCATATTTGAATCTTATATCTTATAATTAATATTAAGATTCAAATATGATATATTATAGAAAGGAGTGTAAAGAACCCTCTATGATATATTATAGAAAGGAGTGAAAGAACCCTCACTTTTATTTTTTATTATAGAATTGAGTTACCGTTTGCTTTGTTGGATTCGATTAGTGAAAGTCGCGAACTCATAATAAACTCTTTAATACCCTTAGTAAAAAAAATAAATAAATAGAAAGAGAAAGAATAAAAAAGGATGGAAGAAGAAGAATAGGAAAGTTTTTTATATTAAAGTGAATTATCATACATATTTATGTAGAACGATGAATTAGGTACACTTAATTCAGGTCTATATTCCTTGCACTTATTAACTACTTAATATTATTTATATTAGATATACTTATCAGAAGATATCTTTAAAATACAAATATTAAATTGAGGTACCCATTCTATGACAGATCTACCCTCTATTTTTGTGCCTTTAGTGGGCCTAGTATTTCCGGCAATTGCAATGGCTTCTTTATCTCTTCATGTCCAAGAAAATAAGATTGTCTAGATTCGATGAGAGCAAATCTCATCAATTTATTTCAACACTGGATCATAATACAAATATTTATTTAGTCTAATATGGTACGATATGTGGCTCTTTCCGAACACAAATGAGAGACTCATATGCATACGGATACACGATATCTACATAAATGCAGATTCTATATGGGTATAGCTGGTTAAAAATGGATCGGCGAATAGTTTTAAATATAAAGTCAATTTATCTAACTAATTACTCCTAATAGTTCCCGTCAAAATAGTGCTAGTTGATGAGAGTTACTTGGGGGTCAAGAAAAGTAAAGTCAAATTCATTTGGGTTATTCTCTCAATTCCAATCGAATACAACCTTAGTATAGTAAGTATAGTATGAACTGGCGATCAGAGCATATCTGGATAGAACTTATAACGGGGTCTCGAAAAACAAGTAATTTTTTTTTGGCCTGTAGCCTTTTTTTAGGTTCATTAGGGTTCTTAGTGGTTGGAACTTCCAGTTATCTCGGTAGGAATCTTATATCCGTATTTCCATCTCAGCAAATATTTTTTTTTCCGCAAGGGATCATAATGTCTTTTTATGGGATCGCGGGTCTATTTATTAGCTCCTATTTGTGGTGTACAATTGCGTGGAATGTAGGTAGTGGTTATGACCGATTTGATAGAAAAGAAGGAATTGTTTGTATTTTTCGTTGGGGATTTCCTGGAATAAATCGTCGCATTTTCCTTCGTTTCCTTATGAGAGATATACAATCCATCAGAATGGAGGTTAAAGAGGGTCTTTATCCTCGTCGTGTCCTTTATATGGAAATAAGAGGCCAAGGGGCGGTTCCCTTGACTGGCACTGATGAGAATCTTTCTCCACGAGAAATTGAACAAAAAGCTGCCGAATTAGCATATTTCTTGCGTGTACCAATCGAAGTATTTTGAAATGAAGAATTAATGTTTTCTCAGTATGAGGTAGGGAACTTGCTAATTCCCTTTTTAATACAATTGAAGTTTCTTCAAAAGACTTATTTGATCAAAACATATTAGATTTTATTTCTCCCTTCTGTTAGCGGGTAAACCCACATGGAATAAAACAAAAGTGGGAGATTTTATATGGAACAACTAAACTCTAATAAAAATCCATTTTTTCTATACCAAAACCCTTTTTTTATGCGCAGGGAGCCCCCAATTTCTAATTTATACTAAATAAAATTTTATATAATTTATACTAATAAAAATAAAAAGTCTAATTAAGTATGCATTCATCAAACATATTCGAACATTTATTTCGTAATACAGAATTCATCTTTTTAGACCCAATATTTCGAATTTATAGGTTACATTATTCCTGGACTGTGGTTAGGCGGTGAAACATTTCGAAATAATTAATTGATCCGAGAAGGCATTTTTTTGTTTCGAAATCCAAATCATATTCGTTACTTCTAGTGGATTTTCGAGTATTCATCGACAGGACCAAATAACAAATGGAGATGAAATTAGTTGGAATTTACCCAATAAAGATATCTCAATTTTTCTAAATACAAGGACTAAATTTTTACACAAAAATGGGAATAGATTCATTGGTTCGATACGATACCTTAGTTATAGAATTTGTGTTCAGATAAATATCTGATAAAATCCACGAATGCAGCAGATTCATTAACAATTTACAGATAAAAAATGAAAAAAAAAAAATCATTGACTTCCCTCCCATATCTTGTATCCATAGTATTTTTGCCCTGGTGGGTCTCTCTTTCATTTAATAAAAGTCTGGAACCTTGGGTTATTAATTGGTGGAATACCCGGCATTCTGAAACTTTCTTGAATGATATTCAAGAGAAAAGGATTCTAGAAAAATTTATAGAATTAGAAGAACTATTCCTCTTGGACGAAATGATAAAGGAATACCCTGAAACACAGATACAAAAGCTTCGTATAGGAATACACAAGGAAACGGTACAATTAGTCAAAACACACGATGAGTATAATCTCCATATCATTTTTAATTTATCGACAAATATAATCTGTTTCGCTATTCTAAGTGGTTATTGTATTCTGGGTAATGAAGAACTTGTTATTCTTAATTCTTGGGTTCAGGAATTCCTGTATAACTTGAGTGACACAATAAAAGCTTTTTCAATTCTTTTAGTTACTGATTTATGGATCGGATTTCATTCAACCCATGGTTGGGAACTTATGAT